CATTCTGTGACATTTAAATCTGACACTGACAATAGGAATATAATTACACCCCTCCAATTTAGTCCAATTTAGATTGAAAAAAGAAAAAAAAAGAGGTAAAGACAAATAGTCTTCTTCACAATATACATATTTTGTTTTGAATGCGGTAAAAGCAATTCCTAGAGAAAGAATAGAAACAAGCAAAAAACTTTTCATACTTTTTTTCATTATACCTAACCTAATTGCCAGGAAGAATTTGTTCTTTTTTACAAATTTGATGTTGATAAATCCACGGATCTAGAAATTCATTTCGGACACTTGAACCTTCTCAAACTGTTTCTTTTTAAGAACCAAAAAGATTTGTGCAAAAACAATAGATGCCAAGAAGAACAAAAGACCTTGGACGCGTAGTGGGTCTTGAAGTACTATTTCCGCATCCCCCTGACCAAATCCACCCACATTAGGATTAATTGTTAATGGTTGATCGAGTTTGATAGATTCACCCTCTGAAACAAGAAGTTCTGGTCCTGGGGGGATAATATCAACCACTTGATGTCCATCCAAGGCATCCGTTATGGTTATTTCGTACCCACCTTTTTCTTTTCGTATGATTTTGCTTACTATACCTGTTGCCGTAGCATTATAAACTGTATTGTTACTTTTGTTCCCGTCGGGATAAATCTGGCCCCTTCCCCTGTTTCCGCCTACGTATATGGGATATTTTAAGAAATGAACATCCTTATTACTAGCAGGGTCTGGGGAAAGAATAGGAAAGGTGATTTCACTATATTTTTGACCAGGAACAGGACCTATCACAAGAATATTTTTCTTAGTGGGGCGGTAGTTCTGAAAAGACAGATTGCCTATCTTTTCTTTCATCTCGGGCGAAATACGATCAGGCGGGGCTAACTCAAACCCCTCTGGTAAAATAAGAACAGCACCCACATTCAAAGCCCCTTTCTTACCATTAGCAAGAACTTGTTTCAGTTGCATATCATAAGGAATTCTAACAACCGCTTCAAATACAGTATCAGGAAGTACCGCTTGTGGAACCTCAATATCCACGGGTTTATTCGCTAAATGGCAATTGGCACATACAATACGCCCAGTTGCTTCTCGTGGATTTTCATACCCCTGCTGCGCAAAAATGGGATATGCATTTGAAATGGAAGCCCCGGTTATTATATAGATCATGAGCGATACGGAAATGGATCGAGTAATCTCCTCCTTTATCCAAGAAAAAGTATTTCTAGTTTGCATGGTCCAATCATTGATCCCGAAAATTTCTACAATAAAATTAGGTAGGTCACTAGTATAGTTCCCTAGCCACGATTCTGCTATTTACTTTTACTGAAAACTGAAAAAAAAAAATGACTGAAACAGAGGAGAAATTGTATTCTCCTGATGGGTAGAAAGAGTAAAGTAAGTACGACTTTGCATGCTTTGCTTATCTCGAAAGTAAGAAAGATTATAATTGAATCCGTGAATCATTTTTCAGTCATTCATTGAATGATAAATAACTACAAGTGACGGAGATACACGATTTAAATAACGAAAGATCCAATATTTAAAAATAGTATCTAGAATGACTGGAAAGGTAGAAACAAGACCAGATATAATTTGATCATTATGAGCAAATCCAAAATCTTTGTAGATAGAGCCAATCATTAGTTCCCAACCGTGGGGCGAATGGAATCCGATACATAAATCTGTTAATAAAAGAATAGAAAAAGCTTTTATTGTGTCGCTTAAATTATATAGGAATTCTTGAACCCAAGAGTTAAGAATAAGAAGTTCTTCATTCCCCAAAATAGAATAACCACTTAGAATAACGAAACAGATTAGATTTGTCGAGAAGTGCAAAATCGTATGGATACGATCCTCGTTGTGCAGCTTGATCAATTGGATCGTTTCTTTGTGGATTCCTATACGAAGCTTTTGTAGATGTGTTTCCGGGTATTCTTTTATCATTTCGTCCAACAGGAAGAGTTCCTCTACTTCTATGAATTGTTCTAGAATACTCTTTTCTTGAATATCATTCAAAAAAGTTTCGGATTGCCTAGTATTCCACCAATTAGTAATCCAAGATTTCAGACTTTTATTAAATGAGAGAGAGATCCACCAGGGCAAAAATACTATAGATGCAAGATATAGAAGGGGGGTGAATGCTTTCTTTTTTGCCATTTTTTCATCTGTGAGTTGTTAATGAACCCACCTCATTCGTTGACTTTATGTGATCTAATCTTTCTATCAAGCATGCCTTTCATTATATTATAATATTATAAAGCAGGGGCCCATGAATCTATTCTCTGTTTTTTTTTTTGATTCAGTGCTTAGCCCTTGAATCTAATTGAATCTAAAAAGAATACAGAAATAGAAAATAAGAATCCACTTTGAATTCGAATGAAATATATATATTATTGTTATATTGATATTGTTATTGTTTCCAGATATCTCAATTGATCAAATTCGAAGCAATTGCCCTCTTTTGATAACTGCCCGAAAGGACCTCTTCAAATAATAAAGATTGTTCTATTCAGATTTTGAGACGAAGGAGCGCCCTGTCTATATCAAGATCGCAATCAAATATGTCGAAAATTTGCGCGGGTTATCTAAACTATATATAGTCTAGAGTCCAGGAATAATTGAAAAAAAAAAATTATGAAAAATATTATGCTGATCAAAAATGAGTGACAAAAAAAGACAGAAAAGTTATCATTACGTTTATCATTATGTTATAAGAAAGAAATCCACTTGTTTAGTTCTTTAGTTCTTAAGAAGCACAAAAGAAAGGATAAAAGGGGAGGGGCCGATTGAGAAAAGAAAAGTAGAGAAAATTTACAAGATATGATCTATCTGTATCTAACGTATCAACTCCAAATATTGAAAATAAAAAGCGAAAGTCTTTATTTCGAAATACTTTGATATATGAGATGAATCCATTATTTCGATTTCTTGCTTGTTTTGTTACTGAATTAAGTTGAGCGGTTTTACATTTACAGACGCATAAAAAACAATTTTTGTGGACAAAAAAAAACAGTTTTTTATGTTATGACTCTTCCGTGTACGTCCGCTTTGGTTTGAATGGGCATTCTGAAGAAACTTCAGTTTAGTTCTGCTATAGAAAAAAGAGGATTCTTGGATTGAGTTTTTTCCTCCCGGCGAGAAAGCTTTTATTCTGCAATTCATTTCAAAAGACTTCAATCGGTACACGCAAAAAATAGGCCAATTCAGCGGCTTTTTGTTCAATTTCGCGCGGAGTCAAATTCTCATCAGTACGAGTCAAGGGAACGGCCGCCTGGCCTCTGATTTCCATATAAAGGACACGACGAGCATAAATACCCTCTTTAACTTCTATTCTGATGGACTGAATATCTTTCATAAGGAATCGTAGAAAGATGCGACGATTTTTTCCAGGAAAACCCCAACGAAAAATAGATACTATTCCCTCCTTTTTATCGAATCGATCATAACCACTGCCTACATTCCAAAAAATCGTGCACCACAAATAGGAACTAATAAAGAGGCCTGCGATCCCATAGAAAGACATCACGATTCCTTGTGGAAAAAAAACTATTTGCTGAGACGGAAATAAAGATATCAAATTCCTACCAAGATAACTAGAAGTTCCAACTAATAAAAACCCTAATGAACCAAAAAAAAGGATAAAGGCCCAGCAGAAATTGCTTGTTTTTCGAGATCCCACTATAAATTCTATCCATATAGATTCTGATCGCCAACTCATACATACTAGATCCAGTTGCATTTTATTCGAATTGAGAGAATAACCAAAAAAATTCGACTTTACTTTTTTTGTTTCCGAAGTAACTCTCATCAACTAGTACTATTTTGATATGAACTTTTAGAAGGAATTCATCAAATTGCTTAGATCTAAAATCATCCCCCTTATATGATCGCCTATATGGATCTACTAGATATATAGACTTAAATTTCATACATCCGTTCGGTACCGATCCACTTGCTATAATTCATTTAACCCTATATCATGTTTACGTATGCATAAGAGGGGCTTTTTCATTTATGTTCGGTTCGGGGAAGCCGGATGTTATACAATATTCTACTAAATAGGTATCCATGGCATCTAAGTCTTGAAAAAAAAATAGATAAGATTTTGTCTTGGCCCCATCGAATCTAAAAAATCTTAGTTTTTTGAACATACAAAGATAAAGAAGCCATTGCAATTGCCGGAAATACTAGGCCTACTAAAGGCACAAAAATAGAGGGAAAACTGCTGAAAGTTGTCATAAAATGGGTACCTCAATTTAATATTTGTACCTGTTAGTGTTATATTGTTAGTTAGAAATATATCTTATAATGATTATATTATAATTCGTATATTATACTAAGTATATCTAAATACTAAGTATATCTAAGCGAGTCTATATATCTAATAGATATCTAATAAGTGCAAGGAATGTAGAATTAAATATTAAATAAAAGGGCTTGCCCATCTTTCTAAATCAAATAAAATAGGTGTATGATAAGATAATCCACTTTCTTTATTATCTTACTTTATTCTTACTTTTCTTATTATTCTATTGTTCTTGTCTTCTAATTTGAATTTTTGAATTTAATAAAGAAAGAGTTTATTCCAAATTGTCGAAAGATTCGATTCGTTAGAATCCGATCCAAGAACAGGGATTATTAGTAAAAATAGAATTTTCGGGAGATATAGAAAGATGCAAAACTCTATATTTCTATTCTATTTTTTCTCTATTTAAATTATATATACATACGCAATAGAGGAAGATAAAATTCGTTTTATTTGTCTCTCCAAATTCGAATTTCATTTCACAGAAGGAAAAATTCGCTTTTTATCTTGTTGATAGAGGTTTACTCATTAGTAATATCGGATAATAATAATTATCCACATAATTCGTTTTTCGACAATTCCATTTTTTGTCACAAAGTCAAAGCCCATTACGCGGGCTTTGACTTTGATTCTGATAAACTAACTAACTACCTTTTCACTACAAAGAAAATAATTTCACTTAAGACTC